TTGAGACTTGTTTTATTCAAAAATCTAAGCATCGGGAGGTTTATTCTCTAAAATGCTGTAAATCTTTTCGTCTCGTATTCAAGGAAAAATTCATTCTAATAGTGAAAAGGAATCGATAAATCTTGAAATGATAGTCCTTTCACTACACTACTACTGTAGTGTCCGTCTACTGACTGGGTCTTGAATTAGATTGGATAGGGATAGGTCGGACAGGGAATCTAATTCCATTTTTGGATTTTTAGTTGGGGAAGGGGGGCAAAATAAAACATAGGTTTTTTTATTCCTACCTGTTAGTAAGATTCATTCCCTTAATACTTCCAATGATATCTCTGGATATTTTTTCTTTAGGCTTAATAGTTTTCAATTCTACTAGAAATCAGATAAGAACTTGTTAGATGTTCTAATTGGATTTATTGGATTGTTTCGTCAATGGTGTTATCCCGAAATCTCTTTTTGACTCTGTACCAGTGATTCCACTATTATTATAAAATTTTTAGTGAAAAAAAAAGAAAATAATACAAGAAAAATTAGTGAACAATAATGAAATAATTCCTTCATATTGATAGAGATAGGAGACAAAATTTACATGGATATAGTAAGTCTTGCTTGGGCTGCTTTAATGGTAGTTTTTACATTTTCCCTTTCCCTTGTAGTATGGGGAAGAAGTGGACTCTAAGGGTACTGCTAATTGAGTTAAGGGATCCAATTGTATCAATTGTTTTATAGCTGGGTTCTGAAATTTTTTAACTATTGAATTTAGTTATTTTATTAATATTAATACTAATTAATGAAATTCAAATAGATCCGCATTTTGAAATTCTATTGTATTCCAGTGGTGTAATGTATAAAAATGAATATTTATAGATTGGTCCATATTAAACCGATATTTTTATAGAATAAATAAAACATAGAGTCAAACTTTATACACTACAATAATAGATAGTATAGTAGAAAGAAATAGATTTTATTTCTTTCTACCATACTATCCCGGATTTCATAGAATTCTTCTGATTGTAGTCTGATCATTTCATTTAAAACTAAGACCCGAAAATGAAATCCTTTTTTCATTTTTTATTCAATCATTGTCATTGCATTGATAAGAAATAAGAAGTCATGTTTAAATAAAATTAGTCACTTTGACTTACCGTTTTTACGTAAATTATAAGTAAAAAGGCAGTAGGAACTAGAATGAAAAGTGCAGTAGCAATAAATGCGAGAATATTTACTTCCATAATCTCTATATTTTCTTTCTCTTTAATTTTGAATAAATACTTCGGGATTTAATCCCATAGAAATGATAAATCTTTCGTCGGTAAATTCAAAGGTATAAATTATATCTCGATGATATCAAATCGGATCAATATCACGAATAACAATATCTGAGCTATCAAATCGATTCATCGTCAAGAATTAAATAGTATAACATAGGAAGATCTTTTAACCAAAAAAATTTTACTTGTTGATGCAATCAACAATTCCTTTTCCTTTTTTCTTTCTTCGTCGGAACCTTTACCTTAAACTAAAAAAGAAAGAAAAAAAGGGGATCCCTGTTAGAAATGAGATTTTTTTGTTATTTTTATTCCCTTTCACACACGAAATGAATTGATATCTTTTTTTGATTGGATTTGTATCCATCGGGACTGACGGGGCTCGAACCCGCAGCTTCCGCCTTGACAGGGCGGTGCTCTGACCAATTGAACTACAATCCCAGGGAAAAAATCGTATAGCATACATATTCTTACAATTTCATTCAAACCTTTTCTTTTTCTATTTTCGATTCGAACCGTTGTACTGTAACTGAAAAAGGCGGACTTTTTTATATATTGATATCTATATGGGTATGCACTTTTTGATATTTATATGGGTATGCACTTTAGCGAGATCGACACGGATTACAAGTAATCCGTTCGTTATTGCAAAATCGATTCAAAAATGAATCAATGAAACAAAAAAGACTCTTTTTTTTTATTTACTTTAATTCTTTCCACTTTAATCCTTTCCTTAGACTTTATACTTACTGATCCTGATAGTAATTTAGCAAAATCCAATTTGTAGAAAAAATATATAATACGGAAAAAAGAAATAACACTAGGGATGTATGAAATTTTTATTTTTCCGTATCCGAGCACATCGGTCATTTTCGGAGAACAACAAATGGGTTATATCATTTCATGGTGGATCAGCAAATTTTTGGGCCGAGCTGGATTTGAACCAGCGTAGACATATTGCCAACGAATTTACAGTCCGTCCCCATTAACCGCTCGGGCATCGACCCAGGAAGAATCAATTTCAGTCTTTATTGTTTATTGATAATCCCCGATCAATTTCCTTTCATAGTAACCTACCCCCAGGGGAAGTCGAATCCCCGTTGCCTCCTTGAAAGAGAGATGTCCTAAACCACTAGACGATGGGGGCATACTTGCCCGACCGCCATTATACTATGTTCATGTTCATAGTATGAACAGTTTTTTGAAATTGTCAATATAATGGAATGATATGATTCGATCAGAAGGATCTTTCCATCTTTCAGAATTCCATAAAATTTTTTGATTCATCATTTAGATTTCGAAATTGTTCATTCCAATCACCAACCTATAATTCAAAAAAAATAGAAAAATGGAAAAAAGGATAAGTAATGCGAAAGAAAACAAAAGAAAGAGAGAATCCTTTCATTCAGGGAATGATTGATTTGCTGGAACAGGCGAGGGGTTAAAACCTCATTTCTTTCACTTTCATTCATTGTTAATAAGATTTGATAGGTATATTTCTATCTCACACTAAGCTGGGAAATAAAAAAACGAGAATCAATCTGGAAATGGGGTAATAAAGGATAGGGGTCAATAAGTTATTGAAAGTTGTTTTTTTTTTCAATAAGAATTTGGTTGAGGGACAGGACAAATTGAATCCATTTATCAATGGTTCGATGAAATATTTGAATTAGTGGGTACATGTATCAATGAAATGAATTTCGTGTTATGATGAGGATGACTTCAATTCGAAGCGATTTTGAAAAAATGCATTCCATTAATATTTATCAAATCCAATATCAATAAATCATTTTTTTAACTATACTCTACTGGGTAAATCCAATTTATTGTTCCTTAATGAGTTGGTATGTAAGTAAAATAGATCTATGTACATCTATACTTATTTATATAATAAGTATATGCAGTAACAAATAGATGTACTAAACTCCTATTGGCTGGTTCCTTATTCAGGAATTGAATCAAACGGGGCCCTTTTAACTCAGTGTGGTAGAGTAACGCCATGGTAAGGCGTAAGTCATCGGTTCAAATCCGATAAGGGGCTTTTTACTTTTTTCATAAAACGCCAACAGTAGTATTCATATTTGCAGGAAGAATAGAGATATTGTTGATATTTGTAAGAAGTTTATATTTCTAAAATACAATAAAAAAAACTAAGGAATAGTAGAATTTCATTAAAAAATGGAATTTCGAATTCTAATTCGAATAAGTTATTGTTATTATTTTAATAAATTCGCATATAGTAAAGTAATTCTAGTTCGAATTAGAAATATTATTATTTCAATTATTATTTCTATATATATATTTTCTTTTTTTAGAATGTGATATCTACTTTAATTGTCAGATATTACTATTTTCTATTATTCCAATAAAAAAATGGTAAAGATTCTAAAAAAAAGTAAGTGGACCTAGCCCATTGAATCATAACTATATCTACTATTCTGATATTCAAATTCGATAGAAATGAAATTCGAACAGTGGATCTTTTTTTGTTTTTAATACTTCTTTGGTTTGGACTCCTTAAGAATCTGTCGATATTTCTGATTAAATCTTATTGTTCCTAGAGGTTACATAGGAATAAATTGCTATTCCTCTTCTCCACGCAGAAGGACTTATTCTATTCTAAGTTCCAACATACAAGTCTTTTGACTTTCAAATATCTTTTTTTCCGAATGCAAGAAAAGATCAATTTACATTTCTATTATTTCTTTAAGATATGATATATCTATAGAAATAGATAGAAATAATAGAAAAATCCATCAAATCATGACTTCGCGTATCAAATATTTTCTTTTCATATCTATGCATACGAGATTTTTACGGCAATTAATGGATGCGAGAAATAAACTTTCACTTACAGTCTCTGATCTTATTATAAAAAAAAAAAAAATTCCATACAATATTAAAGAATCTGACAAATAGATAAAAAAAAGTAAATAGAAAAAATATTCGAATTTCTTACCTCGATCTGCAAAAAAGTATACTTTGCAGTTTTTTAAATCTGAAAGAAAGGAAAATAGAACAAAGAAGACAATAAAAGAAAAAAATGTAAAATAATAAAATATACATACGATCCTCTAGTAGTTTCCTAGACATAGAAATTAGAAGAATGTCTAAAACTATTTATTTTTATTTCACGAACAAGATTCAAGAATAACATTTTTTGATAAAAGGAGAGTAGTATGTCTGGGGATCTACTGGTAACGAGAGTGAGAAAAGGGATCATTTGTTTCTTGAACAGTTCTTTAAATCATTTTTTTATCGGATTTACGAGTCATAAGACAATTCCCGATTCATGACTTAGGGGATTTTTAAGAATAGACAGGAATAACCGAATAAAGTTCATGGATTTGACCTAGGTATTAATAGACCAAAAAAGGATTTTTCTATTCGAAACCCATTAGAAAAAAAGGGACAGTCTGCGAGAAAAAAATTTTATATAAAATATAAAATGAAAAAAACCTCGAGGGTCCCATCCCTGAAAATGCTATGAGGTGTTCGGAAATGGTTGAAGTAGTTGAATAGGAGGATCACTATGACTATAGCTCTTGGTAAATTTACCAAAGATGAAAATGATTTATTTGATATTATGGATGACTGGTTACGGAGGGACCGATTCGTTTTTGTGGGTTGGTCCGGTCTATTGCTCTTTCCTTGCGCCTATTTCGCCTTGGGAGGTTGGTTCACAGGTACCACCTTTGTAACTTCATGGTATACTCATGGATTGGCAAGTTC